GCGTGATGTTATGGGCGGTGACAAATCTAGAGGGGTAGCTGTCTAAGGAAAACTAATTCATTAAAGTAGCATGCTTGTATCAGGCGCGGGTTGATAGGTGGATTGATGACCATGAAGTGTTATTCGGAACTGTTTGATTACTCTGTGGAAGGTGTAGCTTCGGTTTCGGGCGTGTCGTGTGACGGGTCTTGTTTTTGGGGTTTGGCAAGACATTGGTAGTCGGTACGGTAGTTCATCTTCATGGGGGGGTAGGGGGGGGTTTGTAATAACATGGCCTTATGAACATGGCTACAGGGCGCACGGTGCGTGTATACGTGCGTGTATACGTGCGTGTATACGTGCGTGTATACGTGCGTGTATACGTGCGTGTATACGTGCGTGTATACGTGCGTGTATGTCCCGTTACCATTAAAAGGATGTCCTGTTACCATTAATCCTGCCGCGCGAGCTTGAATCCCGGGCGAGGGCTTAACCGTGCAATGCTCGTGAGTTTGCACCCTAGCAGGGCGTAACGATAGACTATATCCGTAAACCATTGATCTCGTACTCTTGAAGGCCTAAGTCGTGTTGGTGATACATTTTAGATTTAAGTCCAGCTTCAATTGAATTGACTGTAACGGGGCCTTTGACGGCCGTAGGTGAGTCCAAGCATCCCTAAAAATTAAAAAATACCAGAGGCATGACACCACAGTTATGTGTCGGCATGGGCTGATTAGTCATTAGTCCATCGAGATGTCTTATTTAAGGGGAAAGAATAGGCGATTTTAGGTGAGATGGCCCTGAAGAAAGAACCAGATGCCGTTTACGACCCAGTATAGAAACCCCCAGGACGTATGGGCCCGGGGCGAGAAGAGTGATCCTTTTCACAAGGGTTGTTGGTTTCACGTGAGTTGGTAGATTAAGAGATAAACCATTGGTGGTGATATGCGTGTTGACTGGAAAGGATTTGACTTGGATGGGGTGTAGTACGATCAAGGTTGTTTTGAGGTCAAGAATATTCATGGGGTGATGCAGATATGTACGATTATACATAGTATGTACTGTGCATTTAATTATGTGGTAGAGAGAGATATGCACGAATTACATAGGCCCTTCAAGGAGTAGTTTAAGTAGAATATCAGCTTTGGGTGTTGATGGTAGGGCTTTAGCCTTTTCCTTGAGTCTTTGGGGGAAGTTGCTCCCCTTTTCTGGTTTACAAGACCAGTGTAATTTATATACTACATAGACCTTCATTTTAGGAGGTGGTTTTCCATGATGCTGATAAGAGGCATTAGGACAAGGATAAGTGAGAAATAGAGGATAGATGCTAGTTGACCGATGATGATGAAGGGGTGTTCAACTGGTTGTCCGCCAATTCATGTAAGTGTCAAGAGGTCTGCGACTAGGAGTCAAAAAAGACATTGGCTGAGTGGTCGAAATATCATGCTGCGTTGCTTTGATGTATGGAGCAGTGGTATAAGGGCTAGGACTAGGATGGATAGGACTAGGGCTAGTACTCCTCCCAGTTTATTGGGGATGGATCGTAGGATGGCGTAGGCAAATAGGAAATATCATTCTGGCTTAATATGTGGAGGGGTGTTGAGTGGGTTGGCTGGGATGTAATTGTCTGGGTCTCCTAAAAGATCGGGGGAGAACAGGACTAGTGTTAGGAGTACTAGAATTATGGCTAGTGCACCTAGCACGTCTTTAATTGTGTAGTAAGGGTGGAAAGGGATTATGTCTATGTTTGATGGAATTCCAGTGGGGTTGTTTGATCCGGTTTCATGTAAGAATAGGAGGTGAACTATGACTAGGGCTGCGATAATAAAGGGGAGGAGGAAGTGGAAAGCGAAGAATCGTGTCAGGGTTGCCTTGTCTACTGAAAATCCGCCTCAGATTCATTCTACTAGGTTTGTTCCGATGTAGGGGATTGCTGAGAGTAAATTGGTAATGACTGTTGCTCCTCAGAAAGATATTTGGCCTCATGGGAGAACGTATCCTATAAAGGCCGTTGCTATGACAGCAAATAGGAGGAGAATTCCTACGTTCCAGGTTTCTATGAAGGTATAGGATCCATAATAGAGGCCTCGGCCTACGTGTAAGAACAAGCAGATGAAAAATATGGATGCTCCGTTAGCATGTAAGTAGCGTAGGATTCATCCGTAATTGACGTCTCGGCAAATGTGGGTCACGGATTGGAAAGCGGTTGCTGTGTCTGAGGTGTAGTGTATTGCTAGGAATAGTCCTGTTAGGATTTGGATACCTAAACAGATTCCTAGTAGTGAGCCGAAATTTCATCATGAGGAGATGCTGGATGGAGCTGGTAGGTCAATTAGGGAGTCGTTGATAATTTTGAATAGTGGGTGTGATTTCCGGATGTTAGTCATTTCGGTTCTTGTAGTTGAAATACAACGGTGGTTTTTCATGCCATTGGTCRTGGTTTAAGTCCATGTGAGAATGATGATGACATATATTGTGTTTATTTTGAGTACAATTTTTGTGGTGGGGTTTGTGGGGTTTTCTTCTAAGCCTTCTCCTATTTATGGGGGAGTTGGATTGATTGTTAGTGGAGGGGTCGGTTGCGGGATTGTTATAAGTTTTAGTGGTTCTTTTTTGGGTTTAATGGTGTTTTTAATTTATTTGGGTGGAATAATGGTGGTCTTTGGGTATACGACAGCTATGGCTACGGAGCCATATCCAGAGGTGTGAGTTTCTAATAAGGTTGTGTTAGGGGCTTTTTTGTTGGGGTTAGCCATAGAAGTGGGGTTAGTTTTATATGTATTGAAAGAGGAGGTTGTTGGATTAGTACTAGAGTTTAATGATTTAGGGGATTGGGTTGTTTATGATGTTGAGGATTTTGGATTTGTTAGTAAAGAGGCTATTGGTGTTTCTGCTTTATATAGTTATGGTACGTGGCTGGTTATTGTTACGGGGTGATCATTGCTTGTTGGGGTAATAGTTATCATGGAGGTTACTCGTGGTAATTAAAATGTATGTAGTATAATTAGGCTTAATAGTAATGTAACTAGAAAAGATAGAAAGTACAGTTTGATTTGGCCTTTTTGGCTTGAAATTAGTGTTGAAGTTTTCGTTTGGAAAGAGGAGATTGATTTTGGTAGAATGTTCTCTAGTCAGGTTAAGTCGAGTAATATCGATGCCACTTTTTGGCTTATTAATAGGTTGATGAGTGGCTGTGTTCGATGAATAACAGTTGGGAAGTAGCCTAGGAGGTTTGAGAATTTGAAGTGCTCTGAGGAGGTTGTGTATTTTAGGTTTTGGGTTGCTGTGTTGAGTTCTAGGGCTACGATGAAGCCTAGTAGGGTGACAAGTATGGCTATTATTTTTAGGTGTATTGGTATAGTTATTTGTGGAATCGTAACGGGGGTAATAATATTTGAGATGAAGAAGCCGGCGAAGATACTTCCTACTAGGAGGCGCTTGATAGGGTTAATTAAGAGGGGGTTATTTTCGTTGATGAGTACAAGTGAGGGGAAGCGTGGTTGTCCTAGTAGGGCGAAATAAATAATTCGAGTACTGTATACAGCTGTGAGGGAAGTGGCAATGAGTGTGATTGTTAGGGCTCAGGCGTTGGTATAGGACGTGTTAATAGATTCAATGATAAGGTCTTTTGAGTAGAATCCGGTAAGGAAAGGTATGCCTGTTAGAGCTAGGCTTCCAGTGATTAGTGCTGTGGTTGTGAATGGGAGGGTCTTGTAGAGGCCCCCTATTTTTCGGATGTCCTGTTCGTCATTTAAACTATGAATAATAGACCCTGAGCATAGGAAAAGTATTGCTTTGAAAAATGCGTGGGTGCAGATATGGAGAAATGCCAGGTGAGGTTGATTAATCCCTACTGTAACTATTATAAGGCCTAATTGGCTGGAGGTGGAGAATGCTACGATTTTTTTGATATCATTTTGGGTGAGGGCACAGATAGCTGTGAATAATGTGGTTACCGCTCCTAGACATAGTGTGGCAGTTTGGATAGTTTGGTTATTTTCTGTTAGTGGATAAAATCGGATTAGTAGGAAAATGCCGGCTACTACTATGGTACTGGAGTGAAGTAGGGCTGAGACGGGTGTTGGTCCTTCTATAGCGGAAGGGAGTCAGGGGTGAAGTCCAAATTGAGCAGATTTTCCCGTTGCTGCTAGTAATAATCCGGTGAGTGGGAGGTTTGTGTTGGTTGGGTTAAGAATAAAAATTTGTTGAAGTTCTCAGGCGTTGAGATTAAATAAAAATCATGCTATGGCTAGGAGAAAACCTACATCTCCAATACGATTATATAAGATTGCTTGGAGTGCTGCTGTATTGGCGTCGGCTCGTCCGTACCATCAGCTGATAAGTAGGAATGATATAATGCCCACTCCTTCTCAGCCGATAAACAGTTGGAAGAGGTTGTTGGCCGTCACCAAAATTATTATTGTGATGAGAAATATTAGTAGATATTTGAAGAATCGGTTGATGTGAGGGTCCGAGTGTATATATCATATTGAAAATTCTATAATAGATCATGTGACGAATAGCGCTACGGGTATAAAAATTACGGAGAAGTAGTCTAGTTTAAAGCTGAGGCTTAATTTTAGGGTTTGAATAGATATTCAGTGTCAGTTTGAGATTATTATTTCTTGGCCAGATTGAATAAAAATTATGGTCGGAATTAGGCTTATTAGGAAAGCGTACGAGATTATAGTTTTTACATAGTTGGGGTATAATTTTTTGGTGTAGAGACTGGAGTTTGATGCTATGATTGGTATAATTAGGGTTAGGAGGGAGAGTATCGTGGAGGAGGCAAATAGGTTTATTACTTTTATTTGGAGTTGCACCAATTTTTTGGTTCCTAAGACCAACGGATTACTTCTATCCTTTAAAAGTGAGGAAAAAGCCGCGTCGTTATACGCGGGGGCATAGAATTAGCAGTTCTTGCAAACTTTTTCGGTGGATAAGAGGTTCCAGTCTCTGTTACTAGACTCACAATCTAGTGTTTTATTTAAACTATATCTACAATAGAGAATGCCCAGGATGATTTTGGGGTTAATTGATAGGAGGAGTAAGGGTATTATGTGTATTGCCATAAGGGTATTTTCCCGGGTGTAAGACGGTGTGAGATTGTTGATGTGATATGTTTGTTTACCTCGTTGGGTCATGGTAAGTATATAAAGAGAGTACAAGGCAGTAATAATAATGTTAGTGCCCATAAGAATAATTGATAGGGAGGATCATGAGAATGTTGATATTACTACGAACAGTTCTCCGATTAGGTTAATTGAAGGGGGCAGGGCTAGGTTGGTCAGGCTGGCAAGTAGTCATCAAGCAGCTATAAGAGGGAGTATGGTTTGAAGGCCCCGGGCCAAAATTATAGTGCGGCTGTGGATTCGTTCGTAATTAGTGTTGGCAAGGCAGAATAGTATAGATGAGGTAAGTCCGTGTGCGATTATTAGGGCTGTTGCTCCTATATAGCTTCATGGGGTTTGGATGAGGACAGCTACAATGACCAGTGCTATATGGCTTACTGATGAGTATGCGATTAGTGATTTTAGGTCTGTTTGGCGTAAGCAGATTGCGCTTGTCATGATTATGCCTCAGAGAGATAATATTAGAAATGGATATGCTATGAAGCTGGTTGATGGGTTAAGTATGATTGTAATTCGTAATATACCATAGCCCCCTAGCTTAAGTAGTACAGCTGCGAGGACTATTGAGCCAGCGATTGGGGCTTCTACATGGGCTTTAGGCAGTCATAGGTGTAAACCATATAAGGGTATTTTTACTATGAAGGCCATTATACATGCTAATCATAGAAGGGAATTGCTTCAGGAGTTTGCTAGTGGACTAGATCAGTGTTGAGTGAGTAGAATGTTCAGTGATCCTGTGATGTTTTGTAAGTAAATTAGTGCGATAAGAAGTGGGAGGGATCCTACTAAGGTGTAAAATAAAAAATATAGTCCTGCGTTCAGTCGTTCTGTTTGGCCTCCTCATCGTGTAATGATAACTAGAGTTGGGACTAGGGTTGCTTCAAATAGGATGTAAAAGAAAATTAGTTCTGTGGCTGTGAATGTCATGATCAGGAAAATTTGGAGTAGAATTAGTATGGTAATATATAATTTTTTTCGTGTGTGTGTCTCTTTAATTAAGTGAAACTGGCTGGCGATAATTATTAAGGGAAGTAGTCATATGGTTAGTATAAGAAGTGGGGTTGACAGTGAGTCTGAAAAATATGTTAGAGATAGGTTTAGGCTGTTATCATTGAACTGATTTAATAGGGGTAAGCTAATTAGGGTAATAATTAGACTGTGGGCTGTAGTATTAATTCAGATTATATTATTTTTTGATAATCAAACTAGGGGAATAAGTATAGCTGTTGGGAGGATAATTTTTAGCATTGCAGTAGGTTTAGGTTTTGTACGTGGTCTACACCGTACGTGTTTGAGATTATGACTAGGAGGGATAGTCCTAGGGCGGCTTCGCAGGCTGCGAATACTAGGAGGATAACGGGAATTATGCTGGCTAGGGTCAGTTGTGAGTTGAGGATTGTTACTGACATAGTTACAAATAGGGATAATATCATGCCCTCTAGACAAAGAAGTGATGATATTAGGTGGGAACGGTATATTAATAGGCCTAGCAGAGATACTGTAAATGCTAGAATTATGTTTATATAGATAAGGGCCATTTGATAATTATGAAAGTTATCATAATCTAATGAGTCGAAATCATTTGTTTTTATTAAACTAATTATCAGTTATTCAGCTCATTCCAGTCCTTTGTGAGATCATTCATATGCTAAGCTAACAGCTAGGAGACAGATTAAGGTGAGTGCTATAATTAATATTGTGTTTAGGTTACTTGTTTGGGAGGCCCATGGGAGAGGGAGGAGTAGGGCAATTTCTAAGTCAAAGAGGAGAAATGTAATGGCCACAAGAAAAAATTTTATTGAAAAAGGAAGGCGGGCGGAGCCTATGGGGTCGAAGCCACATTCGTAGGGACTTGATTTTTCGGCGTAGGTATTTATTTGTGGTAATCAGAAAGCGAGTAAAACTAGCAAGGATGCTAGGAATGTGTTAATGAGTAGTGTTGCGATAAGGTTTATTACTCTTTTTCGGAGTAAACCGAAACTGATTGATTGGAAGTCAATTGTACTGATTATACTAAAAGGGTAGGAACCTCATCAATAGATAGAGACGTATAGGAATAGTCATACGACGTCTACGAAGTGTCAGTATCAAGCGGCGGCTTCAAAGCCGAAATGGTGTTTGGAGGTAAAGTGAAATTTTAGTTGTCGCACGAAACATACAAGTAGAAATGTTGATCCAATAATTACGTGTAGGCCATGGAATCCGGTGGCTATAAAGAATGTGGATCCGTACACTCCGTCGGCGATTGTGAAGGGGGCTTCGTAATATTCTGAGGCTTGGAGTAGGGTAAAATAACTACCTAGTAAAATTGTAATGAGCAAGGCTTGTAGCATATTTTTACGGTCCCCTTCCATTAGGCTATGGTGGGCTCAGGTGATAGAAACTCCTGAAGCTAGGAGGACAGATGTATTTAAGAGGGGAATTTCTAGGGGGTTTAGAGGGTGGATACCTGTAGGTGGTCAGCAGCCTCCTAGTTCTGGGGTTGGGGCAAGGCTTGAGTGGTAAAAGGCTCAGAAGAAGCCGATGAAAAAGAATACTTCGGAGAGGATAAAAAGAATTATGCCATATCGTAAGCCTTTCTGGACGATAGGTGTGTGGTGTCCTTGGAAGGTACCTTCCCGTACAACATCTCGTCATCATTGGTATATTGTTAGTATATTGGCTAGTAGACCTAATGACAGTAGCAGGGTTGAGTTAAAGTGGAATCATATTACTAGTCCAGATGTTAATAGTAGGGCTGATAGGGCCCCTGTAAGGGGCCATGGGCTTGGGTTTACTATGTGATACGCGTGGGTTTGGTGGGTCATTAGGTGTTATCATGTAAGTACAGGCTAACTAGTAGGGTGAATACATAAGCTTGAATTAGGGCTACTGCGAATTCAAGAATTGTTAGGAGAATTAGAATAATGAATGTAATAAGTGATGTAGTGACGCTAAGACTGAGTAATGCTAGTGTGGCTCCTCCGATAAGATGAATTAGTAGGTGACCGGCAGTGATGTTTGCGGTTAGTCGCACTGCTAGTGCTATAGGTTGAATAAATAGACTAATGGTCTCGATAATGATTAGTATGGGGATAAGAGGGATGGGAGTTCCTTGGGGTAGGAAGTGGGCTAGTGATGCCTTTGTCTTGTGTCGGAATCCTAGAGCTACTGTCCCTGCTCAGAGGGGAATTGCCATTCCTAGATTTATTGATAATTGGGTAGTTGGTGTGAAGGAGTGTGGTAGGAGGCCCAGTAGGTTCGTTGACCCAATAAATAGGATGAGAGACATAAGTATGAGTGATCATTTTTGTCCAGTATGATTGTGAATGGTCATTATTTGTTTGGACGTGATGTGAAGAATTCATTGTTGAATTGCGATTAGACGGTTATTAATCAATCGGTTGGTTGACGGAAATAGAATGCTCGGGAATATAATGATTAGGGTAACGATAGGTAGGCCTATTATCGTTGGGGTAATGAAAGAGGAGAATAAATTTTCGTTCATTTAGTTGATCAAGGAGTTGAGTGTTCTGTTGTTTTTATAACGGTTGGTTCCGGGTTTTGAAAATATAAGTGTTTTGAGACTTTTAGTTGTATAATGATATATAATGTGAAGAGCATTGATAAGATTGTGATGAATCATGTGGATGTGTCAAGTTGCGGCATGTCATTAAGGGAAGGTTAGTACTTCCGTTCTTTAACTTAAAAGGTTAACGCTCCGGGCTTAGCTTCTTAATGAGTTTAAAGTATGGATGAGGATCATTTTTCGAAAATTTTTAGTGGAACCATTTCAAGGACGATTGGTATGAAGCTATGGTTGGAACCACAAATTTCGGAGCATTGGCCGTAATATAGGCCTGGTCGTGTGGATAGTAGGGTAGTTTGGTTTAGGCGTCCTGGAATTGCGTCTGTTTTCAGGCCTAGCGAGGGGACGGCCCATGAGTGTAATACGTCTTCGGATGAAATTAGTATTCGGATTGTTAATTCTATTGGTAGTACCACTCGGTTATCTACTTCCAGGAGGCGTAGTTCTCCTGGCTTAAGGTCTTGGGTTGGTACTATGTAGGAATCGAAAGTCAGATCTTCATAGTCGGTATATTCATAGCTTCAGTATCACTGGTGGCCCATGGTTTTTACGGTTAGATGTGGGTTGTTGATTTCGTCTATTATGTATAGAATTCGGAGGGATGGAAGTGCAATTATGATTAAGATCATCGCTGGTAAGATTGTTCAGATAGTCTCTACTTCCTGTGCGTCTATAGTGCTGGTGTGAGTTAGGCTGGTTGTGAGTATAACTGAGATAAGGTAGAGTACAAGGGAGCTAATGAGGAAAACGATTATTAATGCGTGGTCATGGAAATGTAGGAGTTCTTCTATGATAGGGGATGTTGCGTCTTGAAAGCCTAGTTGGAAGGGGTACGCCATGGAGATATATAGGGGTTTAACCTATAATTTAACTTTGACAAAGTTATGTAAATTTTACTAATATCTCTTCAGTGGAGAAAGACATAATGGTTATGACGTTGGCTTGAAACCAATTGTAGGGGGTTCAAATCCTTCCTTTCTTACTTTGGGTTAACATATGTGGGTTCTTCAAATGTGTGATATGGTGGGGGACATCCATGGAGTCATTCTAGGTTTAGGGATGATAATTCTACGGCTGAGACTTCTCGTTTTGATGCGAAGGCTTCTCAGATTATGAAAACTATTAGGATGACAGCTGTTAGGGAGATAAAGGAGCCCATGGAAGATACTGTGTTTCATGTGGTGTATGCGTCTGGGTAGTCTGAGTAGCGTCGTGGTATGCCAGATAGGCCTAGGAAGTGTTGTGGGAAAAATGTCATGTTTACACCTACGAATATAATGAGGAAGTGGATTTTTGCTCAGGTCGAATTAAGGGTATAGCCCGAGAATAGTGGAAATCAGTGGACGAATCCTCCTATAATGGCGAAGACGGCTCCTATGGATAGGACGTAGTGGAAATGTGCTACTACATAGTATGTGTCGTGAAGTACGATGTCGAGGGAGGAGTTGGCTAGGACGATTCCAGTAAGGCCTCCAACTGTAAAGAGAAAAATAAAGCCCAGTGCTCATAGTATTGCTGGGGATCATTTAATGTTTCCTCCGTGCAGGGTGGCTAGTCAGCTAAATACTTTGACTCCTGTGGGAATGGCAATAATTATGGTTGCTGAAGTGAAGTATGCTCGTGTGTCAACGTCTAGGCCTACTGTAAATATATGGTGGGCTCATACAATAAAGCCTAGGAACCCAATTGATATTATGGCTCATACCATTCCCATATACCCGAAGGGTTCTTTTTTACCAGAGTAGTAAGTGACAATGTGTGAAATTATTCCGAAGCCAGGTAAAATGAGGATATAAACTTCGGGGTGTCCGAAGAATCAGAAGAGGTGTTGATATAAAATAGGGTCTCCTCCTCCTGCAGGATCAAAGAAGGTGGTGTTAAGATTTCGATCTGTTAATAATATGGTAATTCCGGCGGCTAGTACTGGGAGAGAAAGAAGGAGTAGGACGGCTGTAATTAGTACGGATCAAACAAATAGGGGAGTCTGGTATTGGGACAGGGCTGGTGGTTTTATATTAATAATTGTAGTAATAAAGTTAATAGCTCCTAAAATTGATGAAATTCCTGCCAGGTGTAATGAAAAAATTGCCAGATCTACGGAGGCTCCAGCATGTGCTAGGTTTCCGGCTAGAGGAGGGTAAACTGTCCATCCTGTCCCAGCTCCAGCTTCTACTGTTGAGGATGCGAGAAGTAGAAGGAATGATGGGGGCAGGAGTCAGAAGCTTATGTTATTTATTCGGGGAAATGCTATGTCGGGGGCCCCAATTATTAATGGAATAAGTCAGTTTCCGAAGCCACCAATCATAATTGGCATAACCATAAAAAAGATCATTACGAAGGCGTGGGCTGTTACGATTACATTGTAGATCTGATCATCGCCTAATAGTGCTCCTGGTTGGCCTAGCTCTGCCCGGATTAATAGGCTTAGGGCAGTTCCTACCATTCCTGCTCAAGCACCAAATAGTAAATACAAAGTGCCAATATCCTTGTGATTGGTTGAGAAGAGTCAGCGGTTTATGAACATAGGTAAGATGGCTGAGTAGGCATTAGACTGTAAATCTAAAGACAGAGGTGGAAGTCCTCTTTTTACCAAGCCCTGTGGTGTTACAATACATGCCGAATTGCAAATTTGGAGAAGCAGCATCACCCCTGCCAGGGCTTCTCCCGCCTTTTTTTCTTTGCGGCGGGAGAAGTAGATTGAAGCCAGTTGTGTAGGGTATTTAGCTGTTAACTAAAATTTCGTGGGGTTAGAGCCCACCAATCTAGTAAGGGCTTAGCTTAATTAAAGTGATTGATTTGCGTTCAGTTGATGTGGGATTTAGGCCTGCAGTCCTTAGTGTCAGAAGCTAAATGAATACACTTACTTAGGGCTTTGAAGGCCCTTGGTCTGATAGTTAACCTAAGCTTCTATTCAAGGAGAACTAGAATTGGTGATAAGGGAAGGATGAGGATTGATAGGGTGATTAGGGGTGATAGAGGAAATGTTGGTTTGGTGTGGTTAAATTGCCATTTTATTTTTATGTTATTTGTAGATGGGAATATCGTTAAGGATGTGGAGTATGTCAGACGTATGTAGAAGAAAAGATTTAGGAGTGCTGTGACGGCCATGATAGTAGGCATGATGATGCTGTTATTTTTTGTTAGTTCTTGAATAATTATTCATTTTGGTAGGAATCCTGATAGCGGGGGTAGTCCTCCTAGTGATAATATTGTAGCCAAGATAGCTGTAGTGAGTAGTGGGGTTTTATTTCATGTGTGGGATAGAGACAATGTTGTTGTTGTTGAATTTAATATAAATATTATGAACGTTGTAGTTGTCAGTAAGATGTAGACTACCAGGTTTAGTATAGCTATGGTTGGGTTGTATGTTATGATGGCCGTTATTCATCCTATGTGTGCGATAGATGAGTAGGCCATAATTTTTCGTAGTTGAGTTTGGTTGAGTCCTCCTCAACCCCCAATGGCGATAGATATTATAGATATGGTGAGGAGTAGATTTAGGTTTGTTGTAGGGGCAATTTGATATAGAATTGATATGGGGGCTAGCTTTTGCCAGGTTAGTAGGATTAGGCCTGACGAGAGTTTAATGCCTTGTGTAACTTCTGGAACTCAAAAGTGAAATGGGGATAGTCCTAATTTTATGGCTAGGGCTAGGGTTATGATAGTTGATGTTATTGAGTTCAGGGGCTTTGTGGTGGATCATTGGCCTGAGTAGACAAGGTTAATAACGATGGCTAGTATAAGTAGTATAGACGCGGTTGCTTGGGTTAAAAAATATTTTGTGGAGGCCTCCATGGATCGTGGGTTGTACTTTTTTATTAGGATAGGGATAATGGCTAGTATATTTATTTCAAATCCAATTCAGATTATGAGTCAGTGAGAGCTTGTTAATACGATTGCTGTTCCTAGTATAATGGTTAATAGTATTACTATAAGGATTAGGGGGTTTATTAGTACGGGAAGGATATGAACCAACATTTTCGGGGTATGGGCCCGATAGCTTATTTAGCTGACCTTACTTAGGATATGGTGTAATACGGTAGCACTAAGAATTTTGAATTCTTTAGAGTAGGTTCGAATCCTATTGTTCTAGAAATAAGGGGATTTTCACCTCTATTTTTTACTCTATCAAAGTAACTCTTTTGTCAGACATATTTCTTATGTTTGTGGTGGGATGCTTGCTATGGTGATCGGTATGGCTACATGTCATATACATAGGGCTAATGTGAGGGGGAGAAAATTTTTTCATAGTAGATGCATTAGTTGGTCGTATCGGAATCGTGGGTATGATGCTCGAACCCATAAGAAAAGTACGGTTAATAGGAGGGTTTTAGTTACTAGATTTGCCGAGTACAATTCTGGTATTAGAGGACTGTGGAATGCGCCTATAAATAAGATTGTGGTGAGGGTATTCATTATGATAATATTGGCATATTCGGCCATGAAGAAAAGGGCGAATGGTCCTCCGGCATATTCTACGTTGAAGCCTGAAACTAGTTCTGATTCTCCTTCGGTTAGGTCAAATGGGGCTCGGTTTGTTTCTGCTAGTGTGGAGATGAATCATATTATGGCTAGTGGTCATGAGGGTATAATTAGTCAGACATACTCTTGAGTAGTAATTAGGGTTGATAGTGAGAAGGATCCGCTTAGAAGTAAAACTGATAGGAGAATAATTGCTAGGGTAACCTCGTAAGAAATTGTTTGTGCTACTGCTCGTAGGGCCCCAATTAGGGCGTATTTCGAGTTTGAGGCTCAGCCAGATCATAGGATTGAGTAGACGGCTAGGCTGGATATGGCTAGCATAAATAATACGGCTAGGTTTATATTAATTAGGGAGTGKGGTATGGGAAGGGGGATTCATATTGTYAGGGCGAGGGTTAGGGCTAGGATCGGGGCAAGAATAAATATAGATGGGGAGGACGTTAGTGGGCGTAGGGGTTCTTTAGTAAATAGTTTTACAGCGTCAGCTGCGGGTTGGAGGAGTCCGTATGGTCCTACCACGTTGGGCCCTTTTCGGAGTTGCATGTAACCTAGTACTTTTCGTTCGATAAGTGTGAGGAATGCGACGGCCAGTAAGATTGGAATAATTAGCGTCAAGAGATTGATAATATACATGTTGTTAGGAAGAGGAATTGAACCTCTGACTATAAAAGCTTAAGTTTTATGCAGTTACCGGGCTCTGCCATCCTAACATAGACCCTGTTCTCGGGTATATACGGTTTGGGTCATCGATTGCTAGATTAAGATTATGTCATCTATTGGTCTGAAGGCGCTTATGCTAAGTGGGCCTCGTTTCTCTTGTCCTTTCGTACTGGGAGGAACTGTGGAATAGATAGAAACCGACCTGGATTACTCCGGTCTGAACTCAGATCACGTAGGACTTTAATCGTTGAACAAACGAACCATTAATAGCGGCTGCACCATTAGGATGTCCTGATCCAACATCGAGGTCGTAAACCCTATTGTCGATATGGACTCTCAAATAGGATTGCGCTGTTATCCCTAGGGTAACTTGTTCCGTTGATCAAAAGATTGGATCACTAAATGATGATAAGTTTTGACTTGTCGGTCTAAACTATGTCACTCGGGAGTTGTTTTGTATTCCGAGGTCACCCCAACCTAAATTGTTAGTCCAGTAAAAAGTTAATCTATTTTCCTTGGAAATATGACGTGTATTTTATGGACTAATTAATTAAAGCTCCATAGGGTCTTCTCGTCTTATTTGTAAATTCCCGCCTCTTCACGGGAAGGTCAATTTCACTGATTGGAAGTAAGAGACAGTAAAACCCTCGTGTGGCCATTCATACAAGTCCTCATTTAAAGAACAAATGATTATGCTACCTTCGCACGGTCAGGATACCGCGGCCGTTTAACGGATGTCACTGGGCAGGCAGTGCCTCCAATAATTGTTATGCTGGAGGTGATGTTTTTGGTAAACAGGCGGGGTTTGTGTTTGCCGAGTTCCTTTTACTTCTTTTAATCTTTCCCTTGGGTGCACTCCTGTGTTGGGTTAACAGTTGGGTAAATAAATGGTTTAGTTGAGGAATATGTTTATTTTACTGTTAATTATCAGTGGGGATCCGTTCTGATATAAGCTTGTGCAGGGAGAAGTTGTTTCTTGTTACTCATATTAACAGTATTTCTTCTACTTTACAGTAGAATGGTCCAGTATTAAACTAGGGGTTCGCAGGTGATTATTTATATTATGAATAAGGGGTCGTTGAGCTTGAACGCTTTCTTAATTGGTGGCTGCTTTTAGGCCAACTATGGGGGTTTTAGGGGCTTACCCTCTAGTAAAGGTTGTATCCTGTCCCTAAAGGGCTGTACCCCTTTAGGCTATATTTTAAGTCTGCATTTTAGTTGTGGGTCTTTTAGGCAGACTTAAAGTTGAACTAAAATTCTATTCTGGACAACCAGCTATCACCAGGCTCGGTAGGCTTTTCACCTCTACCTAAAAGTCTTCTCACTATTTTGCGACATAGACGAGTTTGCTCTTCAGCTGCTCTTAGGTAGCTCGTCTGGTTTCGGGTCGATTGGCTTAAGTTCTCTTTGTCAAGTTATTCTAGTTAAATCATTATGCAAAAGGTACAAGGGGTAAGCTTTGCTGTTATTTACTTTTAATGGATCTCTCATCTTTCCCTTGCGGTACTTTCTCTATAGCGCCAGTTAAAATTTCTATCTCCTATACTTTAGTTGAGGTAAATGTTTTGATTTATCTGAGGGTAGTAATTGCCTTTTGTAGTGTGTGGGCTAGCATTTGTTCAAAGTGACTATTATCATATGGTATCTTCTGGGTGTAGGCCAGGTGCTTTATATAAGCTACACTTTGATTATCCAAGCGCACTTTCCAGTACGCTTACCTTGTTACGACTTATCTCCTCTTGTATGTGGATACGTTTGTTAATAAGGTTAGTTGATTGTATTTGGGTACTTGAGGAGGGTGACGGGCGGTGTGTGCGTGCTTCATGGCCTTATTCAATTAAGCTCTCTATTCTTAATTTACTACTAAATTCTCCTTCCGTTTTCGGTTTCACGAAAAGTTTCGTTATGTTCTATGTTAGAAAATGTAGCCCATTTCTTTCCAGCTCATGGGCTACACCTTGACCTAACGTTTTTATGTTATATGGTTTGGCTTACTGTRATTCCTTCTTAGGGTTCGCTGAAGATGGCGGTATATAGGCTGTATTAGCAAGGGCTGGTGAGGTTTATCGGGGTTTATCGATTACAGAACAGGCTCCTCTAGAGGGATATAAAGCACCGCCAAGTCCTTTGAGTTTTAAGCTGTTGCTAGTAGTACTCCGGCGGGTAGTATTGTTGAAATAACTACTTAGGTTTAGGRCTGAGCATAGTGGGGTATCTAATCCCAGTTTGTGTCTCAGCTATCGTGTGTCGAAGTGTTTAAAGTCACCTTCGTGGTTTATTTTTGTCTGAACTAGAGCTTTCTACGGCATAGTTTAGGTTTAACTTTATTGAGCGGGGTTTTACTAAACACGCTTTACGCCGTGTGTCTGTTAACTCGGGTTTATCGTATGGCCGCGGTGGCTGGCACGAAATTTACCAACCCTGGATTAGTATGGCTTAGTCAAACTTTCGTTTATGGCTTAATTTTTATCACTGCTGTATCCCGTGGGGGTGTGGCTAGGCAAGGCGTCGTGAGCTACATGTGGTAGTGTGCTTGATACCCGCTCCTTCTTATCAGTTGGTGATTTGAAGGGCATCTTCACTGGAATGCGGATACTTGCATGTGTAATCCTACTAAAAGTTAACAGTAAGGCTAGGACCAAACCTTTGTGTTTATGGAGTATAAGATACTCATCTAAGCATTTTCAGTGCTTTGCTTTGGTTTAAGCTACATTAAC